AATAAAGTGCCTGATTAAAGGATTATTTTGATAGAATAAATTATGTATTTTATACCTTTATTATGATAAATTATATACAATAGATTTAAACTATTTCTAAAAATATCAAAAATTTTTGTGCATCATACACTAATATATAATAATGCTTTTATTTTTTATCCCACATTATATATTTTTTTTATAAATACAAAAATATATTAATAGAAATAATTAAAAAGATAAGCTAAATAAGCTAACAGGTTCATACCCTGTATATAGAAGCCAACCCTCTTCTTTTTAATTTTTAATTCCCCTACTAAAATATTATTCTTATTTACTTTAATTTTAAGGACTCTTATTTGTATTTCATCAAACTCTTGGTTAGGAGCATGAATTGGTTTGGAAATAAATTTATTATCATTTATCCCTTTAATGAATAATAATAAAAATTCCATTTCAAATGAAGCTTCTTTAAAATATTTTATAACCCAAGCTTTAGCTTCAATTATGCTTTTATTTTTTATCTGTCTTAATTTTATTAACCTTAATTATTTTTCAATATTATTTTTCTCCAATTTTTATTTAATAGTAATTAATTCTACATTATTATTAAAATTAGGAGCTGCTCCTTTCCATTTCTGGTTCCCTTCAGTAATAGAAAGGTTAAATTGAATCAATAATTTAATTTTAATAACTTGACAAAAAATTAATCCTTTTATTTGCATTTCATATTGCTTAAATTATAATTATATTATCATAATTTCTTTATTAAGGATCATTATTGGATCTCTAGGAGGGTTTAATAGAACTTCAATTCGAAAAATAATAGCTTTTTCTTCTGTTAGTCATATTGGATGGCTTTTAATATCTTTAATATCAAGAGAATCTAATTATTGATTTTATTTTTTATTCTATTGTATTATTTGTATTTCATTAACCTTAAGATTAAATTTATTAAAACTATTTTATTTAAATCAAATTTTATCTAATTCAATTTCTTCTTTAATGAAATTTTCTATTATAATAACTTTCCTTTCTATAGGAGGTTTACCTCCTTTTTTAGGATTTATCCCAAAATGAATTATTATTGAATCAATAATTAACAATAATATATTTTTATATATTTTAATTATAGTTATTTTAACTTTAATTACTTTATATTTTTATTTACGAATAACATTTTCTATTTTAATTTTAAATAATTTTCAAATATATTGAAATTTTAAATTAAAAAAAAATTTACCTTTTATTTTTATCTGAAATTATTTTTCAATATTATTTTTTCCTCTTCTTTTTTTTTTATTTATAACCTAAGGTTTTAAGTTAAATAAACTAATAACCTTCAAAGTTATAAATAAAGACTTTACTTTAAGCCTTAGTATTTATACTCCTTTAAACTTGCAATTTAATATCATTTTTGACTATAAAGCTTGATAAAAGAGTAAATCTCATAAATAAATTTACAATTTATTGCCTATCCTCAGCCATTTTATCGTAAAATGGCTATTTTCAACTAATCATAAAAATATTGGAACTTTATATTTTATTTTTGGTGCTTGATCTGGAATAATTGGTACTTCCCTAAGAATTTTAATCCGAACTGAATTAGGTCAACCAGGATCCTTAATTGGAGATGATCAAATTTTCAATGTAATTGTAACTGCTCATGCTTTTATTATAATTTTTTTTATAGTTATGCCAATCCTTATTGGAGGATTTGGGAATTGATTAGTACCTTTAATATTAGGAGCCCCTGATATAGCTTTCCCTCGAATAAATAATATAAGATTTTGATTATTGCCCCCTTCACTAATACTTTTATTATCTAGATCTATAGTTGAAAGAGGAGCTGGAACTGGTTGAACGGTTTACCCCCCTCTTTCATCTACAATTGCCCATAGAGGCTCATCTGTTGATTTAACAATTTTTAGTCTTCATTTAGCAGGAATTTCTTCAATTTTAGGAGCTATTAATTTTATTACTACTTGTATTAATATACGGCCAATAGGAATAATAATAGATCGAATACCTTTATTTGTGTGATCTGTTTTTATTACAGCATTTTTATTATTATTATCTCTACCTGTATTAGCTGGAGCTATTACTATACTTTTAACAGATCGAAATTTAAATACTTCATTTTTTGATCCTGCAGGAGGAGGTGATCCAATTTTATATCAACATTTATTTTGATTTTTTGGTCACCCAGAAGTTTATATTTTAATCCTTCCTGGATTTGGGATAATTTCTCATATTATTTCACAAGAATCAGGTAAGTTAGAAACTTTTGGAACATTAGGAATAATTTATGCTATGCTTGCTATTGGATTATTAGGATTTATTGTATGGGCTCATCATATATTTACTGTAGGAATAGATGTTGATACTCGAGCTTATTTTACTTCAGCAACTATAATTATTGCAGTTCCTACAGGAATTAAAATTTTTAGTTGATTAGCTACTTTACATGGAGCAAAATTTACTTATAGGCCATCATTAATTTGAACTTTAGGATTTATTTTTCTATTCACAGTAGGAGGATTAACAGGTATTATCTTAGCTAACTCTTCTTTAGATATTATTCTTCATGATACTTATTATGTTGTAGCTCATTTTCATTATGTATTATCTATAGGAGCAGTATTTGCAATTATAGCAGGATTTGTCCATTGATTTCCTTTATTTTCTGGTCTTTCAATAAATCCTTTAATATTAAAAATTCAATTTCTAACTATATTTATTGGAGTTAATATTACATTCTTCCCTCAACATTTTTTAGGTTTAGCGGGAATACCTCGACGTTATTCTGATTACCCAGATTGTTATACTTCTTGAAATATTTTATCTTCTATTGGATCTTTAATTTCTTTATTAAGGATCATTATATTTTTATACATTCTATGAGAAAGTTTTATTTCAAACCGAATTTCTTTATTCTCTAATAATATAAATTCTTCAATTGAATGATTTCAATTATTGCCCCCTTCAGAACATAGATATTCTGAACTTCCTATATTAAATTCTTAACTAATCTAATATGGCAGATTAGTGCATTGGATTTAAACCCCAATTATAAAGTTTTTCTTTTTTTAGAAATGACTTCTTGAGGTAACATAAATTTACAAAATAGTTCTTCCCCTTTAATAGAACAATTAATATTTTTCCATAACCATTCTATAATTATTATTATTTTAATTACAATTTTAGTAGGTTATTTAATAAGATCTTTATTTTTTAATAATTATACTAATCGTATATTATTAGAAAGACAAAATATTGAAATTATTTGAACCATTTTACCTGCAATTACATTAATTTTTATTGCTCTTCCTTCTCTTCGTTTACTTTATCTTTTAGATGATTTAAATAATCCTTTAATTACTTTAAAAACAATTGGTCATCAATGATATTGAAGATATGAATATTCTGATTTTAATAATATTGAATTTGACTCTTATATAATCCCCTCAAATGAATTAAATTTAAATAATTTTCGTCTATTAGATGTAGATAATCGAATTATTTTACCTATAAATTCTCAAATTCGAATTTTAATTACAGCCATAGATGTTCTTCATTCTTGAACTATCCCTTCTTTTGGTATTAAAGTAGATGCAACTCCAGGTCGTCTTAATCAATCAAATTTTATAATTAATCGACCAGGATTATTTTTTGGTCAATGCTCAGAAATCTGTGGAGCTAATCATAGATTTATACCTATTGTAATTGAAAGTATACCAATTAATTATTTTATTAAATGAATTTCTTCTAACTAATTCATAAGATGACTGAAAACAAGTATTGGTCTCTTAAACCATTTTATAGTATATTAGTGCATACTTCTTATGAAAGGTTTAGTTAAATTATAACATTAGAATGTCAGACTAAAATTATTTTATTAAAAATAATCTTTAATCCCACAAATAACCCCTATATATTGATTAATTTTAATATTATTTTTTATCTTAATTTTTATAATATTTATTATTATTAATTATTATTCATTTAAAATTAATAATAAATTAAATACTTTAGATAAAAATAATAAAATATTATATAAAACAAAATTTAATTGAAAATGATAACAAACTTATTTTCTATTTTTGATCCTATAAATTCTTCAATATTTTCTTTTAATTGATTAAGAACTTGTCTTGGATTATTATTTATCCCAAATTTATTTTGATTAATCCCTTCTCGTTATAATTTATTATGAAATTCAATTTCTTCTTACCTTCATAAAGAATTTAAAACCCTACTTGGTACTAACTCTTTTCCAGGAAGAACTTTTATATTTATTAGCTTATTTACTATTATCTTATTCAACAACTTTTTAGGTTTATTTCCTTATATTTTTACAAGAACAAGTCATATAACTTTAACTTTAAGCCTTGCTCTACCCTTATGATTAAGATTTATAATTTTTGGATGGCTTAATTATACTCAACATATATTTAGTCATTTAGTTCCCCAAGGAACCCCAAATTTATTAATACCCTTTATAGTATGTATTGAAACAATTAGAAATATTATTCGACCAGGAACATTAGCTATTCGTTTATCTGCTAATATAATTGCCGGTCATCTCCTTCTTACTTTAATAGGAAATACAGGAAATTCTTTAAGAAATATTATATTATCTATTTTGATTATTGCCCAAATAACATTATTGACTTTAGAAATTGCAGTTTCAATAATTCAATCTTATGTTTTTTCAGTTTTAAGAACTCTTTATTCTAGAGAAGTTTACTAATGTCAAACAACCACTCATTTCATCTTGTAGATTATAGTCCTTGACCTTTAACTGGAGCTTTAAGAGCTATATCAATAACCCTAGGTATAATTATGTGATTTCACCAATATAATATATTTTTAATATCACTAGGAATAATTATTATATTATTAACTATATTCCAATGATGACGTGATATTTGTCGGGAAGGTTCATACCAAGGTCTCCATACTTTAATTGTATCTAAAGGCCTACGTTGAGGAATAATTTTATTTATTATTTCTGAAGTATTATTCTTTTTTTCTTTTTTTTGAGCATTTTTTCATAGAAGATTATCCCCTTCTATTGAACTTGGTATTTTATGGCCTCCAATAAATATTTCTCCTTTTAATCCCTTTCAAATTCCTTTATTAAATACTGCTATTCTCTTATCTTCAGGTATTACTATTACATGAGCTCATCATAGAATTTTAGAAAATAATCATTCACAAGCTATTAAAAGTTTAGGAATTACTATTTTATTAGGAATCTATTTTTCATTTCTTCAATGATTTGAATATATAGAAGCCCCTTTTTCTATCTCTGATTCTATTTATGGAGCTTCATTTTTTATAGCAACTGGTTTTCATGGATTACATGTTATTATTGGATCATTATTTCTTTTAATCTGTTGACTTCGTTTAAATAATTTTCAATTTTCTTCTTCACACCATTTTGGTTTTGAAGCCGCAGCTTGATATTGACATTTTGTTGATGTAGTTTGATTATTTTTATATATTTCTATTTATTGATGGGGTAGATAAATTTATATAGTATATAAGTATATATGACTTCCAATCATAAGGTCTATTTTTAGTATAAATAATTTTATTTATTATTATATGAGCTTTTATTTTATTTATTATTTCTCTTATTATAATATATTTAGCCTCATTTTTATCTTATAAAAATATTTATGATCAAGAAAAAAATTCCCCATTTGAATGTGGATTTGACCCAATTTCTTCTTCACGATTACCTTTCTCTCTTCATTTTTATCTTATTGCTATTATTTTTTTAATTTTTGATATTGAAATTGCTTTATTATTACCAATAATTATTATTTTTTCCTCTTCTTTGAAAATCAATTGATTATTGACAAGAATTTTTTTTATAGTTATCTTATTAATAGGACTTTATCATGAATGAAATCAAGGTATACTAAAATGAGCTTAGGATTATAGTTAATTATAACATTTAATTTGCAATTAAAAAGTATTGATTTCAATTAATCTTAAATAAGAAGCAAAAATGCAAATAGTTTCGACCTATTAATTTGATATAATTATCCTTATTTATTAATTGAAACCAAAAAGAGGTATATTACTGTTAATAATATTATTGAAATTTATTTCCAATTAAAGAAATATGAAAGAAATCAAATAAAGCTTCTAACTTAATTTTTAGTGGTTTAATTCCATTAATATTTCTATTTAAATAGTTTATTAAAACATTACATTTTCATTGTAAAATAAAGAGATTCTCTTTTTAAATATTTAAAGGTTTAAACCTCCTTAACAGCTTCAATGTTAAACTCTTATTATAAGCTATTTAAATAATTTAAATATACTAATAGTAAAATTATTACTCAAAAAAATATTCTAATTATAAATAATATAAATATATTATTTTGAAAATTATTATTTAATATAGAAATAAACTTAATACTTCTAAAAATTTTTTGCCTTCCATTATATTCAAATCAACCCTGATCTGTTAATTTAACAATTAATTTTCCATATATTAAAGGATAATTAATTAAATAAATTGATATAATAGGCATAAATCATATTATTCCTATAAATTCTATTACAAAATTATTTAAAATTCTATGTTGATTTATTTTTTTTTTAAAAATTTCTAAGCCAATCCATGCTCCTATTAATATGACAAATAACACTATTAATTTTAATTTTAAAGGAATTAAAATTACTCCTGGGTATAAAAAAATAAACCAACTAAATATTCTTCCACCAAAAATTGAAAAAATTATTAATAAATAACAAGTCTTAATTTTTAATTCAATTTCTTCTAAAAACATATTTAATCTTTGAAAATTAAACATATCAATAAATAATATTACAGCAAGACGAAATGAATAACAAATAGTTAATCCAGTTCTAATATAAAATAAAATATAAATTATAATATTAAAATTTATAAAAGAATAAGATTCTAAAATTATATCTTTAGAATAAAATCCAGCTAAAAAAGGTAAACCACATAAAGCTAAATTTGCCACTCCTATCACTCTTCCAATTAAAGGAATAATTTGTCTTATTGACCCTATAATACGAATGTCCTGAAAATTTTTATATAAATGAATAATTGATCCAGCACATAAAAATAATAATGCTTTAAATAAAGCATGTATTAATAAATGAAAAAATGCTAAATTTGGAGCTCCTATTGATAATCTCCTTATTATTAACCCTAATTGACTTAAAGTAGATAAAGCAATAATTTTTTTTAAATCATACTCAAAATTAGCCCCTAACCCAGATATAAATATAGTAAAACTTGCAATTAATAATAAAAATATTCTTATCCCCCTTAATAAAATTAATTGATTAAAACGAATTAATAAATATACCCCAGCTGTAACCAAAGTTGAAGAATGAACTAAAGCTGATACTGGAGTAGGTGCAGCTATAGCTGCAGGAAGCCAAGAAGAAAAAGGAATTTGAGCTCTTTTTGTTATTGCTGAAATTATTAATAAAATTCTAATTATAACTATTTCAAAATTATTATATATATATATTATATAAAATATATAATTTCAACTTCCATAATTTAATATTCATGCAATTCTTAATAATAAAGTCACATCCCCAATTCGATTTATTAATACTGTTAATATACCCGCATTATAAGATTTAATATTTTGATAATAAATTACTAAACAATAAGAAACTAATCCTAAACCATCTCAACCTAATAAAATTCTAATTAAATTTGGGCTAATAATTATTAATATTATTGAAAATACAAATATTAATACCAATATAATAAATCGATTTAAATATATATCTCCTCTTATATAATCTTCGCTATAAAAAATAACTATAGAAGAAATAAATAATACTAATCTTATAAATATTAAAGATATCCAATCTAATAATAAAGTTATTAAAATTATTCTAGAATTAAATCTAATAATCTCTCATTCAATTAAATAAATTATATCCTTATAAATAAAATATAATCTTAAAAATATAAAAATTATTCTTAATATTATTAAATAAATAAACCTTAAACGACAAATTCCCATCATAAATTTAAAATATATTCTATATCTTTGACTCCACAAATCAATATTTTTTTTAAACTATTTAAATAAAATATTATAATTAATTGGTCTCTTTTTATAATTAATAAATTTAAAGGAAATCAATGTAAAAATAATAATAAAAATTCCCGAATTATCCCTGAAGAACAAGAATATATCCCAGAATAATTTATTCCATGTTGAGAATATGAAAATAAAAATAATCTATAAGCAGCTCTAATAAATGATATTACTCCAATAACTAATATTATATAAATAGACCAACTTAACAAAGAATTAATTAATCAAATTTCTCCTAATAAATTAATTGAAGGAGGAGCTGCTATATTTGAACTTCTTAATAAAAATCAAAATAAAGCTATTCTAGGTATAATATTTAATAACCCCTTATTAACTAATAATCTTCGACTTCCTAATCGTTCATAACAAATATTTGCTAAACAAAATATACCTGATGAACATAATCCATGAGCAATTATTAAAATATAGGCCCCCTCTAACCCTCATCTTCTTATAGTAAAAATACCTCCCAATACTATTCCTATATGAACTACAGAAGAATAAGCAATTAAAGATTTTATATCTCTTTGTATTAAACAAATAAAACCTACTATAGAAGCTCCTAATATCCTTACTCTTATTATAAAACTATTAAATTTAACTATATTTATTAATATTGGGAAAACACGTAATAAACCATAACCTCCTAATTTTAATAATACCCCTGCTAAAATTATTGATCCTGAAATTGGGGCCTCTACATGAGCTTTAGGTAACCATAAATGAACAATATATATTGGTATTTTAAATAAAAAAGCTATAATTAAAAAAAAATAAATTAAATAATTCTCTAAATTTAAATTATTTATTAGAGGAATATACAAATGATTTATACCTTTATATAAAAATATTATTCTTAATAATAAAGGCAATGAAGCAAATAAAGTATAAAATATTAAATATATCCCAGCCTGTAATCGTTCAGGTTGATACCCCCAACCTAAAATTAATAATAAAGTAGGAATTAATCTTCCCTCAAAAAATAAATAAAATATAAAATAATTTATTGAACTAAATGTTAATAATAATAATAATATTAATAAAACTACTATAAATATAAATAAATTAATAAAATTTTTTATTTTATAAATTATTTCCCTTGCTATTAATATTAAACAGCAAATTCATAAACTTAATAAAACTATACCATAAGAAATTAAATCATAGCCTATAAAATATCTTATATTATATCAATTTATTGATCTTATACCTATAATTATAAAAGTTCATATAATTAAAAATATATTTATTTGAACCATTCAATATATATATTTTATAAAACATAAAGGGATTATAAATATTAATATTATTAAAATTCTTAACATTGTAATATATTAAACCCTTGAAAATAGTCATTTCCATGAGTTCGAATTATTGATACTAAAATAGATAACCCCAATACTCTTTCACAAACACTAAATACAATATATATTATTGAAAAATAATTTTCAAATTGAAATATATTCAGACATAAATATAAAATTATAAATATTATTAAAACCTTATATTCTAAAATTAATAAACTAATTAATAAATTCTTTTGATTAAAACAAAACTTTATTGTTCCTATAATATATATAAACCTAATTATAACAATAATATATAATTTCATTAGTTTTAATAGTTTAATTAAAAATTTTGGTCTTGTAAATCAAAGATAAATATAATTTTTAAAACTTCAAAGAAAAAGAATCTTTATCATTAATCTCCAAAATTAATATTTTAAATTAAACTATTCCTTGATATTAAAATTCTATTATTAAGATTTGGAGTTATATTTTCAACTATATTTTCTTATATAAATCATCCTCTAACTTTAGGATTTATACTAATAATTCAAACTTTATGAATTAGACTATTTATTGGATTTATTTCTAAAACTTTTTGATTTTCTTATATTTTATTTATTACCTTTTTAGGAGGCATACTAATTCTTTTTATTTATATAACAAGTTTATCTTCAAATGAATATTTTAATTTTTCATTTAAACCTATAATAATTTTAATATTAATAACTGTATTAATTATTTTAATTATAAGATTAAAAAATTTCTATTTTTTTAATCATTTTAATAACTTAGATTCTAATTTTAACAATTTTATTTTTACTAATATCAATTCAAATATTTTAAATATAAATAAATTATATAATTTCCCATATAATCTATTAACAATTTTATTAATTTTATATTTACTAATTACATTAATTATTGTTGTAAAAATAACTAATATTTTTTATGGTCCTATACGAAAAAATTTTTAATGTTTAAACCTATGCGAATTAATCATCCATTAATTAAAATTATTAACAATTCATTAATTGATTTACCTACCCCATCAAATATTTCTACTTGATGAAACTTTGGTTCTTTACTTGGAATTTGTTTAGGAATTCAAATTTTAACTGGATTATTTCTAACCATACATTATACAGCTAATATTGATTTAGCTTTTTCTTCTGTTAGTCATATTTGCCGAGATGTAAATTTTGGTTGACTAATTCGAACTTTTCATGCTAATGGGGCTTCTTTTTTTTTTATTTGTATTTATTTACATATTAGACGAGGAATATATTATAGAAGTTATAAATTACATGAAACTTGATTAATTGGAATTATTATTTTATTTTTGGTCATAAGAACTGCTTTTATAGGTTATGTACTCCCTTGAGGTCAAATATCATTTTGAGGTGCTACTGTTATTACTAATCTTGTTTCCGCAATTCCATACCTTGGAAATAATATTGTTCAATGATTATGGGGGGGTTTTGCTGTAGATAATGCTACATTAACTCGATTTTTTATAATTCATTTTCTTCTTCCTTTTATTATCTCAGCATTTGTTATAATTCATTTAATATTTCTACATCAAACAGGTTCTAATAACCCATTAGGAATTAATAGAAATTTAGATAAAATTCCATTTCACCCTTATTTTTCTTTTAAAGATTTACTAGGATTTATTTTTCTATTCACTTTATTAACATTATTAACTCTAATTAAACCTTACTTATTAAGAGATCCTGATAATTTTATCCCAGCAAATCCTTTAGTTACCCCAATTCATATCCAACCTGAATGATACTTCTTATTTGCTTATGCCATTTTACGTTCTATCCCTAATAAATTAGGAGGAGTAATTGCTTTACTTTTATCAATTTTAATTATTGTAATTTTACCTCTCTCTAATAATAAAATATTTATAAGAAATTCTTTTTACTTAATTAATAAAATTTTATTTTGATTTTTTGTTACTATTGTAATTTTACTAACTTGAATTGGTGCTCGACCAGTTGAAAATCCTTATATTATTACTGGACAACTATTAACAATTATATATTTTATATATTATATTATTAATCCAATTATTTTTTATTATTGAGATAATTTATTAAAATAAAATATTAGTTAATGAGCTTGAATATAAGCATATATTTTGAAAATATAAGATAGAGTTATTTCTATTAACTTATACTAAAAAAAATTCATAATTAAAATTAAATAAATATAACTTTTATACCTAAAATTAATAAAATATAATTTAAAGAAACTGGTAAAAACCTTTTTCAAGCTAAATATATCAACTTATCATAACGATACCGAGGTAAAGTCCCTCGTACTCAAATAAAAATAAAAGCAATTATTACAGTTTTTATAAAAAATACAAATCTATAAATATTACCACCTAAAAATATTAAATTACAAATAAATCTTATAAATAAAATTCTAGCATATTCAGCTAAAAAAATCAATGCGAAACCTCCTCTTCTATATTCAACATTAAATCCAGAAACTAACTCAGATTCTCCCTCTGCAAAATCAAAAGGAGTTCGATTTGTTTCAGCTAAACAAGATACAAAATATATAATTCTTAAAGGAAAAACAATAAATATAAATCAAACATTACTTTGGTAAATATAAAAATTATATAAATTAAACCCTTCAATTAAAAACATTAAAGATATTATAATTAAAGCTAATCTTACTTCATAAGAAATAGTTTGAGCAACAGCTCGTAAACCACCTAATAATGAATAATTTGAATTAGAAGATCAACCAGCAAATATAACTATATAAACTCCTATTGATATACAACATAAAAAAAATAATATCCCTAAGTTAAAATTTAAACCCCCAAATAATACAGGAACTAATAATCATACTATTAAAGATATAAATAAACTAAAAATTGGAGAAAAATAATATATATAATAATTAGATATATTTAAATAAATTTGTTCTTTAGTAAATAATTTAATTGCATCACTAAAAGGTTGGAAAATACCAATTAAACCTACTTTATTAGGTCCTTTTCGAATTTGAATATAACCTAAGATCTTTCGTTCTAATAAAGTTAAAAAAGCTACCCCAATTAAAACTATAATAACTATTAATAAAATACTAATTATTATTATTAATAATATTAACATATATTATTTGTATAATATACATATATGAATTCTAAATTCATTGCACTAATCTGCCAAAATAATATTAATTTTATTCAAAATTTTATATAAATTTTATAAATTAATGGTCCTTTCGTACTAATTAACTTAATAATAATTAAGGATAGAAACCAACCTGGCTCACACCGGTCTGAACTCAGATCATGTAAGAATATATGGTCGAACAGACCAAATTTTTAAACTTCTACACCTAAAAATTATCTTAATCCAACATCGAGGTCGCAATCTTTTTTATCAATATGTTCTCTCAAAAAATATTACGCTGTTATCCCTTAAGTAACTTAATCTTTTAATCATAATTTATGGATCAATTATTCAATAATTAATGTTCTTATAAAAAAAAAGTTTTATAAATTTTCCTATCACCCCAATAAAATATATTTATTTATATAAAATCATTATTCTTTTTAAATATATAAATTCAAATATAAAGCTTTAAAGGGTCTTCTCGTCCTTTAATTAAATTTAAGCTTTTTAACTTAAAAATTAAATTCTATAACAATTAAAATAAGACAGTTAATATTTCATTCAATCATTCATTCCAGCTTCTAATTAAAAAACTATTGATTATGCTACCTTTGCACAGTCAAAATACCGCGGCCTTTTAAAAAATTCAATGGGCAGATTAGACTTTTTATTATTATCAAAAAGACATGTTTTTGTTAAACAGGTGAATATTAAAGTTGCCGAATTCCTTATAATAACCTTTCATTATTATTAAATTATTTTTATAACTAAATATACTAATTTTATCATAATAACATAATTTTAATAATTAAAAATATATTTTTTATAAATAATTAAATTTAATAAAATACTTTTTTATAATAAATAAATTATAACATTTTTATAAATAATGAATATTTCTAACCCTATAAATTTATTAAAGTAATAATTAATTATAATTTATTATTCCTAAGCTTATCCCTAAAAATATTTAAAATTTAAAAGATTTAATTTAATAATTAAACTAAATATTTAAATTTTTTAAATTAAATTTATTTCTAAAAAAACTAGATATATTTAAAAACGTTTAACATTTCATTACTAATATATTATTATAAATAAATTTGCTATTATATATTATATAATATATTAACCCTTTTAAATTCGAGAAAAATAACATATATATTTTTTTATTAATAAACCCTGATACACAAGGTACAATAAATAAAATTTACTTTTTAATTTTTTAAAATTTTCTTTTACAATACTTATATACTATTACTAAAATTATTAAATCTTTATTAATACAAAAACTATTTTAAATTAAAAATATTTTTTTTAAATTTATAAATAAACTTCCTTTTATAGTAAATAATTTATATCAAATTAATCAATTTTAATGATATATTTTTAATGTAAATAAAAAACTTTTATAATAAGTTATAATTTGATCTTCTAGATACACTTTCCAGTACATCTACTATGTTACGACTTATCTTTTTTAAATAAAAAGAGCGACGGGCAATATGTACATATTTTAGAACTACCATCAATTTATTTTTATAAAATTAATTTACTCTCAAATCCTCCTTCATTATAGTTTTCAAATATAATTTCGTCTAAATAAATTTATTGTAACCCATTTCTTCTAAATTATAAACTGCACCTTGATTTGACATTTATTTTAATTACAATTTTAGAAAATTAATTATTTTTCAAAAATATTCTTACGACAACGATATACAAATAATTAAATTTAGTAAAATTTAACGTGGAATATCGATTATAGAACAGGTTCCTCTGAAAAGATTAAAATACCGCCAAATTCTTTAAGTTTCAAGAATATAACTATTACTACTTAAATGTTTTAAAATTAATTAAAATAATAGGGTATCTAATCCTAGTTTTTATTTTAATTTCTATAGCTTCAATATTTACTATTTTAATAAATTTTTATTATAAAATAAATTTCACCTTAAAATTATAAATTTTTATTCAATAAATTAATTAAACTATCTACTTATATTATTTATTTTTATCAACTGTATAACCGCAACTGCTGGCACAATTTTTGTTAATAATATAATATATTACTAAATCAATATTTCTATAATTTATAAAATTACTTACTGCGAATATAATTATAACACTTTTTAAAAATACTTTTAATTCACACAAAAATTTACATATAAAATTATATATTTAATAAATTTCTAAGAAAGAATTAAACTTTTAATAATTTATATAAATTATTCACCAAATTATAATATATTATTTTTTAAATATTAACAAAAAATTTCTATAAAAATATTATTTTTTATTAATAAAAATCTATATAACTAATAAAAAATTGGTATTTCCTCCCCATTATAATAGATTTTAATTAAAATAAGACTTATTTTAATTAATTTTAATCAAAATCTATTATCTTTACCTTCATATATAATATTTTATCTTATCTCTATTTATTTAAAATTAAAATTAATTAAAATATATATAATATATTATTTTTAATAATATTCCCTTAATTATACATATTATAATAAATTTTAACTTTAAATAAATATATAATTAATAATAATAATTTACTATAATAAAAGTAGATTCAAAATTAATCTTATAATCATAATTTATTAAATTATTATTTTATACCTTTCAAAATTTAATTATTTAATAATAATAGATCTTAATTAAAATAAATTAAAATTTATTTTTTTTCTAAAAAAATTTAATTTAATGAATAAAAATTTAATATTTTTTTTCAAATTTTTCGCCACAATAAATTATTTTATTATAAATATTACATTTTTATCAATATAATATATTTTACTTATTAATTTACTTAAAAATTAAATATTTTAATAATTATTAATATAATTTCTATCAAAATTAATTTATTATTATTTTATATCATAAATTATAAATTTGTAATCAACAATAATTCAATAATTATTATTATTTTAATAAATTATAAATTTCACTGCCAATGAAAGCTATATCTATCATTATTATTTAATTTTTTGATAAATTTAACTACTATATAATTTCATATTATATAAATTATTTATTTTTATAAATATGATCTTAGAATGTTTTAATTATTCATTTTTATTTTTTTTATTTTTAATAAAAATGAATAATTAAAAATATAAAATTTTATAGGTAAATATACTAATATAATAACTATTATAATAATATATATATAATTATATAATTATATTATAATTAATTAATAATATTAATAATATAATCATTTGATTAATATTATTGATTGAATTTATTTAACTATAAATCATTTCACTTTAATTATATTGCTATAATTATCTTTCTCCCCCCAGATCTTAAGGACTATAGTTATTTAGGTAATAATAATATAATAAACTCTTTCTTATTGATAAATTATAAATACATATTATTAAATATATATATATATATAAATATATATAATAATATATATATATATATATATTATTAAATACAAAATTTTAAAATAAGTATATATATATAAATTTATATATATATATTTATGATAATTATATATTATTTAATATTTATATATATAATATATATATATATAAATAATTTAATAATAATTATATTACTATAATTATTTTCTTTTTTTCCCCAAATTTTAAGGACTATAGTTATTTAGGTAATAATAATATAATAAACTCTTCTTTATTGATAAATTATAAATACATATTATTAAATATATATATATATATAAATATATATAATATATATATATATATATATATATTATTAAATACAAAATTTTAAAATAAGTATATATATATAAATTTATATATATATATTTATGATAATTATATATTATTTAATATTTATATATAATATATATATATATATAAATAATTTAATAATAATTATATTACTATAATTATTTTCTTTTTTTCCCCAAATTTTAAGGACTATAGTTATTTAGGTAATAATAATATAATAAACTCTTCCTTATTGATAAATTATAAATACATATTATTAAATATATATATATATATAAATTATATAATAATATATATATATATATATATTATTAAATACAAAATTTTAAAATAAGTATATATATATAAATTTATATATATATATTTATATAATTATATATTATTTAATATTTATATATATATATATATATATATATATATATAAATAATTTAATAATAATTATATTACTATAATTATTTTCTTTTTTCTCAATTTTTAAAGATTAAAATTACAATAAATTAAAAAAAAATTATTTTTAGTTGATTTTTATTTAATAGTACAAAATTTTATCCCCATATATATATAAATTTATAAAATAACAAATAAAGTGCCTGATTAAAATTACAATAAATTAAAAAAAAATTATTTTTAGTTGATTTTTATTTAATAGTACAAAATTTTATCCCCATATATATATAAATTTATAAAATAATAAATAAAGTGCCTGATTAAAATTACAATAAATTAAAAAAAAATTATTTTTAGTTGATTTTTATTTAATAGTACAAAATTTTATCCCCATATATATATAAATTTATAAAATAACAAATAAAGTGCCTGATTAAAATTACAATAAATTAAAAAAAAATTATTTTTAGTTGATTTTTATTTAATAGTACAAAATTTTATCCCCATATATATATAAATTTATAAAATAACA